GCCAATAAAATGAAGTATCCAGGCTCCGTTTAGAAAAAAACCGGTAAAAAATCTATTTATGATTACTATTTCTATCATATTCTATTTCTTTATATATTTATAATAGAAGTGATCTCAAACAGTTAATCAATCGAGTAATATGATGAATGCATTGAATATCTGTTGTAAGACATGAAATAAATTGTAAAAAGGAAGTCGTAGCAAAAGGACGTGGTATTGGGGCATTTGTCATATATGTGCAAATCCAAATCGGGCGGATCTTTACTCGGAGTAGAGCATAAACCTAAAAAAATTGAAGAAGCCCATTCAGGAACAAGAAAATTACATCGCGATTGAGATTGTATCTCGATGAAACAATACATCAATGAAAAGTTAGTTAGATAAATTTAGTAATTTTTTTTTATAGATAAACAAAACAGGCCAAAACCCATCTTTTTTGAAAAATGAAAGAAAAGCCCCTTTTTATACCTGGTATGAAAAAATAAATAAAATAAAATAAAAGAAAGCGCTAGAATCTACATCTACACATTGATTCTTTTTTTTTTTTTCGTTATTTTTGTTGAACCGTATGCATCAAAAGGTGCATGTACGGTTTCTAAGGGATACAACTTTATCCCAATCAACCGACTTTATCGAGAAAGATTACTTTTTTTAGGCCAAGGGGTTGATAGCGAGATCTCGAATCAACTTATTGGTCTTATGGTATATCTCAGTATAGAGGATGATACCAAAGATCTATATTTGTTTATAAATTCTCCTGGCGGATGGGTAATACCCGGAGTAGCTATTTATGATACTATGCAATTTGTGCGACCAGATATACAGACAATATGCATGGGATTAGCCGCTTCAATGGGATCTTTTATTCTGGTCGGAGGAGAAATTACCAAACGTCTAGCATTCCCTCACGCTTGGCGCCAATGAGTTTTTTATTTGATTTGAGAGAAAAAAGAAGACTATGCCTTCGCGCTATATGAAATATGAATATTAAGTAATAATAGCATGGCACTTCGAATTCGATATGATAAATTTTTTTAACCCTTAAATTATGTATCGAAAGAGTAGTATGAGATAAAAGGTATTTCCGATTTTATCTAATCTATCGGGAGGCCTATTTCAGCGTCACAAACTTTTTTGTTTTCACGCCGGGAGGCTCTTAACAATATTTAGGTTATGAAAGAATATGAAAATAAAAAAAATCTTGTTTTTTTATTTGAAAAAAAAAAAAAAAGAAACTTTGGGATTGCTAAATAACAGACGAAATAAATATATAAAGCAACGGAGCCATCATAGTATTTTTGAACTACTCCAAAAACAAAAAGAAGGGTGGTTATTGGACCATTTACCAACCCGAGTCTGATAGACCCTATATTTAATTTATTTGATATTTAAGTAAGGTAAAAACGAATTCCATTATAGAGCCGTATGCAATGCGTAAAAGATGCCTGTACGGTTGTTCAATTATATATTTTATTATTCTTTATCTCTTCACCTTATCATCATGCGAGATAGAATAAACATTTATTATGTTATATCATCAGGGTAATGATCCATCAACCTGCTAGTTCTTTTTATGAGGCACAGACGGGAGAATTTATCTTGGAAGCGGAAGAACTTTTGAAGCTGCGCGAAACCGTCACAAGGGTTTATGTACAAAGGACAGGCAAACCCTTATGGGTTGTATCCGAAGATATGGAAAGAGATGTTTTTATGTCAGCAACAGAAGCCCAAGCTCATGGAATTGTTGATCTTGTAGCGACTGAATAAAAAAGAAAAAATAACAAAAATTTCAGACGAATTGATGATTTGAGATTTTATCTTCTTACCGGATTTAATATTCTATTCATTAATCTATTAATATAGAAATAAAATAATTCATAATCATCCGGTTAAGATCGATCTAAACCAGCCCATTATGTATATGATTCAATATGCCAACTATTAAACAACTTATTAGAAACACAAGACAGCCAATCAGAAATGTCACGAAATCCCCCGCTCTTGGGGGATGTCCTCAGCGACGAGGAACATGTACTAGGGTGTATGTGCGACTCGTTCAGATCATGGGCTAGGACAAAAGAAAGAAAACAATTGATCCAGTATCAACGATCAGTACCAGTGAATAGACTAGAATGGAAGAACTCCATTCAATATCTAAAAATAAAAAAGATCTATCCTTCTATTGTGGTATCAAATGTATGGTTTCCGTTGGTGCAAATCCAATCAACTCCGTTTTAAATTTAAGATGAGAAAGAATTCTCCATTGATAGCAAATGATATCCATTAAGCAGGGGAAATACTATTTTAAAAAGCAGAAAAATTATGCCTTACTCTTGCAAGAACGGACTAACAGGGTCAGCTACTCAGCTAATCTTCATAATTAAATACCGTTACTGTATAAGTAGATCTCATTGTGAAAGACCTCGTACTGGATAATTATGGGTAGAGCCAAAGAGTGTGAACTGTACAAGTTAACAATAACATTGATTAAATGAAAGAAGGGCTCCGGTGTATAGAGAGGACCTCACCGTTTAAGAAGTAACCATAGAAACGATGGAACCCACTATATCCATTTATATTTACTACTTTTATGTTTTATGTGTTTTTGATACCTAATATCAATACAATTTTTTTCTAGGCATTTCACCTAGAAAAAAAAAAAAAAAAAAAAAATCGTGGTCGGGAAGGTTATAGTAGCAAAAGCCATTGGAATTTAAATTTTATACATTGGAAGAATCCGTTTTGTTATTAATAGACTAGGATACGGGAAGGGAATAACTGAAAGAAAGGAAATCAATTAGTTATTCATCAAAGTTTCATTTATTCAATGACCAGAATTAAACGAGGGTATATAGCTCGAAGACGTAGAACAAAAATTCGTTTATTTGCATCAACCTTTCGAGGGGCTCATTCAAGACTTACTCGTACTATTACTCAACAGAAAATAAGAGCTTTGGTTTCGGCTCATCGGGATAGAGGTAGACAAAAGAGAGATTTTCGTCGGTTGTGGATCACTCGGATAAATGCAGTAATTCGCGAGAATAAAGTATACTTCAGTTATAGTAAATTTATACACAATCTGTACAAGAGACAGTTACTTCTTAATCGTAAAATACTTGCACAAATAGCTATATTAAATAAGAGTTGTCTTTATATGATTTCCAATGAGATCATAAAATAAAGAGATTGGAAGGAATCCGTTGGAATAGTTTAAATGGAGTTCCCTGGAGAATGAACTCTGGGAAGGTAGAGTAGAAATTAGTATGATAAAATATGATAAAGTCATCAAAATGAAGAAAGACGTTAAATAAAAAATATTTATTCCTCTTCTCCCATTTTTTTTCTTACGACAGGACATTTCGATTTTACGATTTTTCGAACAAAAAAAAAAACGTCAATCCGCATTTGAGTTTGGATTGGAATTTTATTTTGATTCAATTCAATTGAAGAGTCAACCTATTTTTTTTCTGGTTCTAAGACCAGCAGCTCTAGCGGTTGACTCGCTTCTTTCAAATTGTTTCTCATTATTAAGAAAAGGTAACGGAGATAAAATACGAGCTTGTTTTATAGCAATAGTAATTAATCGTTGTTGTTTTAAGGTCAATCTATTCACCCGTCTAGATAATATTTTTCCTTGTTCGCTAATAAATCGACTAATTAAACTCATGTTTCTATAATCAATTCGATCCCCCGATTGGATCGGAGGCAAACGCCTACGAAAAGATCGCTTAGATTTAAGAAAGATTCGCTTGGATTTATCCATGGTTTGTTTATTCCTTATCCTGAAAATCCCAATCCTATTTCTTAATTCTACATCATCTTTGATCCGATCGAAATAGGATTTGGTTTGTTTATATTTATTTGTTTATATTTAAATAAATTAAAAAATAAATTCAAATAAATTATATATATATATTGTTATATATAATATGTAATTTTTCATCTTCCTTGGAAGACTGACACACGAGCGATCGGTTCGATCTATTTCTTTATCTCCCCATGAATCGTATGTTTGTAACAACAGGGACAGAATTTTCTCAATTCCAATCGACTAGGCGTATTGTGTCGATTCTTTTGAGTAATATATCTGGAAATGCCCATTGATTCCTTATTAACACGATTTCGAACACAACTGGTACATTCCAAAATAACCGTTACTCGGACATCTTTACCCTTAGCCATGAACCTCCTTTGGTTTTTGATTCACTCAATTCTTTAATTTTCCGACCCGAAGCAAGGAAGAAGAAAGGACACAAAAATAGAAGCAGGTAACTCGAAATCAAATTATGAAAGAAATATTTTGTTGCAATCAATATAGTAATAAATAATAAGTAATATAATGATTTCTAACTATATTTATAATTTTGAATTGCCGTACAGTATTTCATTTTCAGTTAAGTATCTTGTATGATATTGTTGCCCCAACCACCGCATTTCCATTCTATTATTAATTTAATTTGAGCCTGAGCCCGAGTTCATAGTTTCACTGAGGGTGAAACCGCTTTTTCTTTGTTTTTTTTTTTTTTTAGAAAGAATAAGTAAAAAAAGAAAAAAAGAAAAAACAAAGAAAAAAAGAAGGGAGGGGTAGGGATTAGTTACAGATATTTGATTGTATCTCTAATCTTCTTCCCCTTCCCATATCAATAGCTAGAATGAAAAAAAGGGGAATATCAACGCATCCGGAAAAAAACGATTGATCTCTATCAATAAACCTGCTAAAGACCCGAACCATAGAGTACTTACTACCGGTGCCACGGAGAGATATGTTTTTAGATCTCGCATTTTAAAAACTCCTCTTTCTGTATTCGTTATTGTAATTTTATTGTAATTTGTAATACATAATGGTAATACATATATGACCGGATGTGTATATGTAGTTAATGACTTACCACTTGTACGCGGAGTTCCTAATTCAAATTGAAATGTACAAAATAGATATTTATTAAAAGAAAAAAATACGTCCATTTCCGCCTTAAATTCCTAAAAAATATTAATTTTTT